ATAGAAATGTATTCGCTCAATAAAAGTTCTAAAAGAAGTTAATCGTAAATAAGAAGATTGTTTACGAATAAACACTAATAAAATTTCGCACTCAAATACATAAGAATTGTATAGGAACCAAAAGAATCTTTTATTTTCTTTCGAAAAAACATAAATAGATTTCTTCTTAGTAATGGAGAGATTATTCCAATTATGGTATTCGTGAAGAAAGAATTGCAATAAATGTAAAAAGGGAACATCTTGAATCCAGCACTGAAGGATTTGAACCAAGATTTCCATATGGATGGGATGAGGTATTAGTATATTTAAAACATAATTTAAATGCAATAATTTGTCCTCTAAAAAAGGAAAAATTGAATGAATTGATCGTAAATTATGATATTTTGGTATTTCTTTTTTTTCTAAATAAGATACTAATCGCAAGGAAAATGGAATTTCCACAATAATTGCAAAACTTTCTGATAAAATTTGAGAATAAAAATAAGAATAAAAAAAAATTGTGGGTGTGCCGAACAAATAAATTTTTGTTAGAATAATTAAACGAAGAAATTAAAGAATTCTTTTGATAGATTCGAGTAATTAAACGTTTTACAAGTGATAAACTATATTTATTATCATAACCAAAAACTTCTATGGGTGCATAAAAAATCAACCCATTTAAACCATGATCATGAGAAAGTGCATAAATATACTCCTGAAACAGTAACGGATATAGGAAATATTGTTGCCAAGATCTACCTTTTTCTAAATATCTTTGTAATTCTTCCATTGACTTCAATTTCTACTTGAACCAGAAACAATAGGTATTTCTTGTATTATCAAAATATACATAGTGCAATACGGTCAGAACAGAGTATGTATCATGTATGAAAAAAAAATATATATACCCCGGAAATACAGAGTCCAATCAACAGATCTTTTTCCTTTCGCCTTCTATCCAATGGGCCAATGGGTTTATCTTCGTTCTATTAAATTATCAGAGGATAAAAAATCTTTTATTTTTGCAACCCGAGCGCTCTTTTGACTTTGGAAATTTTTTTTTTGTCAGTATACTGTTTCTTCTACACATTAGTTTCCAATCCATAATAGAAAATAATTAGGATTTTTTTGATTCTTAAAAAAAAGAATCGAAGGTCCATTCACAGGAGACCCCTTCCCCACATCAGGCACTAAGTTATTTTTAACGTTTAATTAGATCGGGAAATTATTCAAATTAAGAATAGAAGCTCGTTGCTTTTTTTTTTACCAGAATTAGAACCATAGAGCTCTATCCATTTATTCACTAGACCAAACTCTAACTGTGAATATAATATAATAATAAATTCACAAAATTGAAATTCAATTCCATTTTTTCTTATTATTTTATTACGACATGCGGTTTTTTCCATCCATTACCTTTCAGGATCAGTCGTGGTCTTATAGACTCTACCAAAAGTCTGGACGAATTCGTTACTTCATCCAAATGTGTAAAAGACCATAATCGCACTTAAAAGCCGAGTACTCTACCATTGAGTTAGCAACCCAGATAAATACGTATATACAAGCGGAAAAAATGAAATTGAACTATACAACTACGTAAAAACATTGAATTTTGAATTCAAAAGAAATATAAAGGAAAGATTGGATGATCAATTAAACAAAATAGCAAAGTGGATTGGATTAAAGACAGATAAAAAAATGTAAAAATTCACATTTAAAGACCACCCCCCCCCTTTTTTTATAAAATATAAAAATTTTTGGTTTTCGTTAAAAAATATATCTTGTATAACAAACAGTAAATTTGGCAAACCCATAATTTGAATGAAGTAAAGGAAAAACCCATAAATAAATAAGGATCGAAATAAACAGATCTATTTATCTACGATTGAATTATATTTGTTCGATACACCATTGTCAATATGAATAAATTGTTGAGAAAATAAAATTACATAAAATAAGGATTTGTGTTGGATTGGCACAACAAGAAATATGATAAATATAAAACATAATCAAGAAAAGAGCAAATTATGAGTAAATAATTACCCCGCAAATGTATACTAGTTACCTTTCTTTTTTATAATTTTTTTATTTATGAAGCTTTTTCTTTTAAAAATTCTGCTTTTCTTAAAATATCATAAACAGTTCCTGTAGGTTGAGCACCTTTTTCAAGGAAATAACGAATAGCAGGAACGTTTAAATAAGTTTGATTTTGTATTGGATCATAAAAACCCACCTTTCGAAGATCTCTTCCTTCTCGTCGGGATCGAACATCAATTGCAACGATTTGATAGATCGCTCATTGGGATAGATATAGATAAATAACCCCCCCCTAGAAACGTATAAGAGGTTTTCTCCTCATACGGCTCGAGAAAAAATGGTTCTAATATTTCTGTATATAATGTAAAATAGATTAAAAAATTTATGAATTAGACTATGATTTAAGTTTTTTTGTTCTTACTTACATAAAAGAAAAAAAGAAATATCATTCGTACTCATAACTCAAGTTGGGTAATTCTGAAAAAGTCCGAAGGTAAATCCTTAGGCATTTCTTGAGTCGTCTCTAACCTCTTTTGTTTGTTTCGTCTCGAATCCATTTTTAGTCTCCATCGTTATACTAAAAATAAAATATTGAGCCAATTGAAAATAGTGTTTCCTTGTTTCGGAATTCTTTCTCTTTGCTTTTTAAAATCATTAGGTTTAGATATTACTTCGGCGATCCTTACCTCCCTTTTTTCAAAATGGCAGCAACATACCTTTTGTTTTTTGTTATTTCTTTCTATGGAAAGATAATATGAACGATTTATTCCCTTGAAATGTAATATAAAAAATTTTATTTATTTCATTTCAAACTTGTTGGAATTTGAATCCTTCAATTTTTAATTGAAATTTCTAAATTGAGGATATACTTACAAAGTAGTCTAATTTATTAATTGTTACTAACCCTAGATTCGCCCCCCCGATAAATGAATCAATACGTTTTGCTCGAGCTCCATCATGTACTATTCCTAATTTACCAACCCAATACAAATTAGGTTCCTAACAGGAACAGAACAAACTATGTCGATTCAAGAGCATCTTCATTCCTATAGAAAATGGCGGATGTAAGAATCCACAGTGAATTATGTCCTTCAAGTCGCACGTTGCTTTCTACCACATCGTTTTAAACGAAGTTTTACCATAACATTCCTCTCATTTTTCATTTTATTTTGAACCGGTATGGAATTGATTCAATATGGAATCATGAATAGTCATTGGCTCAATGGTACATAATATTTTTTATGTATTTATCTATGGGGAGGTAAATAATTATCTGGAAAAAGTCTTATATTATAAAAGAGATATTTCGCCCCTCTATCCTATGGGGTGAAAGAAATTTCTACAAAATAAAAAAGAAAAATAAATGGATTTACTTAAATCTAATTAAAATCTTCAACAGATCATTCGGGATGTTAAATTATGAAAAAAATTCTTCTCGAACAAATAAACTCTAAATCTTATAAAGAACGGCCCTATGGGTTTTCCAATTCCGGAATAAAATTAGTTATTAACAAAATATAAGCTATTCCAATAACTCGAAAAAGTCATAAGTTTCTATATATCTATAATATAGATTTTTCAAATTTCTTCGAGTACCCAGGTTCATAAAAAAAAAGTTTTTGTTTTCATGAGTATGAAATAGAAAAGGTCTCGTGTAAGGTATAAAGAAAAATTGAATTCGGTATTCTTTCTTTCAGATGAAAGACAAAATTAGATTCTTCTTGTTCTTGATTCTAATTTTGTCGTATGCATCATATACAACGAAAATTTGTTACCGAGGGTAATCATGTATATTTAAAGAATCACAGACCCTGTACAGTGTGTAAGATACACACTTTTCTTTAGGCTTTCTTTCCTTGGGTTGGGGAATTGAATAGAAAAGGATCTTTTTTTCTATTTCAATTCAGAATTACATAATGAATTACATAATGCGAAAATTCACATTTCATGGAACAAAGAGTTTCCATAAGTAACTTACTTCAATATGACTATTTAAATAGTAGTCTCTGAATGGTAATGATATACCCAAAAATTGTTTTGAATTTCGAATTCAATTAAATATCTTTATTTCTACCCGTACAATCAATCGCATTTGTGAGAAACTAAATAAAAAAAGTCTAATTTTTATAGAAAAATCAGAACAAAAGGTGAGATCATATTATATCCAAGATTAAAGATAAAGAATTTTCAAGCTTAAAGAGAAATTTGTTAAAGAGAAGAATTTTGCCTTTCTCATGTAGACGCTCTGGGACGGAAGGATTCGAACCTCCGAATAACGGGACCAAAACCCGTTGCCTTACCACTTGGCCACGCCCCACTCATTTCGATTTCGAATTTCTCTTCGATACTAATAAAGACTAATATTGGTATTAGTCGTTCGTCAATCCCAATTCAAATATATATGAAATATATTACTGCTAGGATTCAACACATGGAAATATAGAAAAAAAATGATTGATCATTCCATAAAATTCAATTAAGATATTGTATGAAACTAAAATTCCTTGTATTCTCATTTGAGAATGAAAGGGAAGATTTTTGATTTGAGAGCGTTCGAAGAACAAGAAGGTTTTTTTACCCACCTTTAAATTTTTCCCTCATAAAAAGAACTCAATCAAAATCTAATTTTCTAATCTACAAGAATGAAATGTTTGTTATGCTTAATATCTTTAGTTTAATCTGTATCTGTCTTAATTCTACCCTTTATTCGAGTAGTTTTTTCTTCGGCAAATTGCCCGAGGCTTATGCCTTTTTCAATCCTATCGTGGATGTTATGCCTGTCATACCTGTACTATTTTTGCTCTTAGCCTTTGTTTGGCAAGCTGCTGTAAGTTTTCGATAAAATCTTTAATGCTCCGAAAAATTCATGATTTATCCGAAACAAATTTTCTAAAAATTTATAAGATCCTATAATTATAAATTTTACATTATGAACCCTCCATTCGAAAATAGAAATTCTTGTATTATATTGAATAACCGCGTGGTGATAAATTTTGATCAACTTATTTCCTCGTTCTGACCTTCCAGTAAACAAGGACTTTCTAAAGACCCCACAATACCAAATAATGGATATGACCAAAAATTTTCGGTATTTTTGGTAATGAAGGAAGCAGAATCTTGCTTTTCTTATTATTATTACATTAAAAAAACAAAAAATTCGTAAAAATTACCTTTTTCAAGAAATCATTTTCTTTTTGGTTTATTTTTGGGGTGTTATGTCAACATAGTGTATGTGATAAAAAATAGGCAATCTATTTCCCCTTTCAAAAAAAAATCTTGGAGATTGTGTAATGCTTACTCTCAAACTCTTTGTTTACACAGTAGTAATCTTTTTTGTTTCTCTCTTCATCTTTGGATTCTTATCTAATGATCCAGGTCGTAATCCTGGACGTGAGGAATAAAAAAAATATTTTGAAAGTCTGAAGCGATCGAGGGGAGCGGAGAGAGAGGGATTCGAACCCTCGGTACAAATAACTCGTACAACGGATTAGCAATCTGCCGCTTTAGTCCACTCAGCCATCTCTCCCAATTAAAATTGCAAATTTTTTATGTGATGTGACAGGCGAAGTAAAAAATATTTAAATTGAAAAAAGCGTGTTTTTCTTTATTTTTTTTTCTTTATTTTTATTATTCAAATTTTATTATTATAATTTAGAATTTATAATACAATACTATTTATAATACTTAATATAAGACTAAAATAACAGTAATGTAATATAAATATAGTAATATAAATATATTCTATATAAATATAGATATTTATATTAAACTAGCTAAGAGATCTATTAATTTGATTAGTAATTCAATTTAGAGAATGTAATAATTCGACACAGATATCTTATCTTCAATAGAATAGATATAGAAAAAAACCTTACTTCCTTGATTTTCATTTTGTAAGAAAAGTCCATTCCCCCGGCCTGGTTAAGTACTGGCCGGGCTATTACATTACTTCTGATGAATCAATCATTTCATAGATCAAATGATTTCATTTTTTGTTTTTATTATATCAAATCAAAGATAAGTTATTGAAGTAACAATAAAGACAATTTCCATCTCCATTTCAAGTGTAATTTCTTAGTATTATTAATATAATACTATGAGAATATACTATAGAATATGAAAATGTAAGAATATTAAAATTCTTACATTTTTATTTTTATTAATTAGTTATTAATTAGTATTAAGTAGTATTTTGAATTTTGAGTCTTTGTTTCTCAATTTAGTTAATTATTTAACTGGAAAAAAGCACATACAGATATTAAACAATATAATATCAAAAATGAAACACACATATGTTATAACATAACTCTTTTATTTGTTCAATGTCCCTTGAACATTTGAGATCCAATTAATCCAAGTTCAAATTCAAAAATAGGTCAGTCGAAGGGAAAGTAAAAAAAAAAAATGAGGAATTCGTCGTGGTTATAGTCCAGCTTCAATAATTCCTTCAATTTGGGACTGTCAGTAATGACTTATAACAAGTTAAAAATGAGACTTTTTGCTTTATTATAATTTGAGTATAATTTGGTTATTTTAAAAAACTTTCTGTACTTCGCCTTCAAGTACCCCTGGTCCGGGGGATGAAGTGTCAACGCTTTTAATGAGTCTGATGCTATTTTAATGAGTCTGATGCTATTAAGATAGCATCTCCTTCCTTTGTTCGACAAAAGGTATATTCATATATAATAATGAATATGAAGCGGGTATAGTTTAGTGGTAAAAGTGTGATTCGTTCAATTAATAACTTAAAAAGTTAAGGGGTCCTTTGGGTTTTTCATATTCCGATCAAAAAAAAACTTTATTTCCTGAAAAGAGTTTAATCCTTTTTCCTCAATAGCATATTTGAGGAAAAATAAAAATTCTCACGATTTGTATCCAAAGTTCAATTGAAATTGAATAAAAGGGTTACAGAGTCACGAAGCATAATTTTTGAAAAATTGGATAAAATCTTCCAATTAATAAGTATAAGTAAAGGATCTATGGATGAAGATAAAAAACATAAGTGCATTTCCAATCGTAACTAGATCTTCCATTTTTGTCTTGTAAAGGTAAGATTAAAGCCAAATAGCTAGAAAATGGTGGTTTTGGTTTACTAGAACCATCAGCATATTATTTTAGCTCGGTGGAAACTAAATTAAATTCTTTTCCTCAGGATCCCTCGAGTGGAAATAGGGAACGAAGTAACTAGATTAGACGGATTTGGGATAATAGAATCCCCCTACTCTAGAGGGATCATCTAGAAAGCGAGTGGCTTTGGGTGTCTTTAACAAGAAAAGCTGACATAGATGTTATGGATCTAATTTGTATTTCTGGGAATACATCAATCCTCCATAAAGGAGCCGAATGAAACAAAATTTTCATGTTCGGTTTTGAATTAGAGACGTTAAGAATGATAAATTAACGTCGACTATAACCCCTAGCCTTCCAAGCTAACGATGCGGGTTCGATTCCCGCTACCCGCCCCATATTCCTTATTCTACATGC